CCTGTTCTTCCTGAATACCTCGATTCAAGGCCAAAGAATTTCCTGCCGCTATCATATAGTATTCATCTTTACTTGGTGATAAATAAAGCATCCTTACTTTTTTTGATCTCTCAGAAATTTCATAAAACGGACTTTCTAGAGACCCCCAATAACCAATCTTCGCATGAATTGCTAAGGATCCAATAAGTCCAACATTGATTCCTTCAGACGTGTCAATGGGGCAAATGCGTCCGTAGTGACTGGGGTGAATATCTCGTATCCGAAAACTAGCAGTTCGCCCTGTCAATCCTCCAGGGCCCAGATAACTCGATTTTCTCCCATGAACTATTTGGGTCAATGGATTAGTTCGATCCAAAACTTGAGATAATGGGTGTAATCCAAAAAAAGATTCATAAGTGGTTGTTAATGGAGTTGAAGTTACTAAATTCTGAGGAGTGGGTATCAATTTATGCTTAATTGCTCCGCATATAGTCCCTCTAACCATATTTTCTAAACGAACCAGGGCCAATCCGAATTGGTCTTGTAAAAGATCTGCGACAGACCGAATGCGTTTATTTTTCAAATGATTCATATCGTCAAGTGTACCCATTCCAAATTTCATTCCAATCAAATGATCTGCAGCTGCCAATATATCTCGCGGTAACAAAAATGTGTTGTTCTGGGGGATATCAAGATTCAGCCTTCGGTTCATATTTCGTCGACCAATCCTTCCTAACTCACATCTTTGTTGAAAGAATTTTTTTTGTAATTCTTTACATAAGGATTCAGAAACTACTGGCTCCCCACCTACACAAGCAAATTGTTGATAAAACTCCAAAATGGCATTTTCTTTTGACCCGATTTTTTTTTTCTCCTTATCATTCAGGAAAGACAAGAAAATTTCGGGGTAGCGAGCATTTTCGAGAATTTCTCTTAGATTCAAACCCATAGCTGATAATAGAACTAGAATAGATATTTTTTGTTTCCTACTCACACGAGCCCATATCCTTGCTTTTCTATCAATCTCTAATTCTAATCTCCCTCCCCAATCTGATATTATGATGCCGGTATAGACTGAAATTCCGTTATGGTCCAATTCTGACCGGTAATAGATACCAGGGCTTTGCAATATTTGATTGATCACAATTCTGTATATTCCGTTTACTATAGAAGTTCCCAGGGAATTCATTAGAGGAATATTTCCAATAAAAATTGTTTGTTCTTGCATATCCCTACTGTTTTTCCAAATTAATCCCGCGGATACATATAATTCCGAAGAATACGTGAGTGATTCATATACAGCATCTCTTTCTTTTATCAATGGTTCTACCAATTGATATGTTTCCCCAAATAATTGAAATTCAATTTCTTGATCTGTATCTTCAATTTTTGGAAACTTATAAAGTTCCTCTGTTAAGCCCTGATCAATAAACCTACAAAACCCTTCAAATTGTATCTGATTCAATCCGGGTATTGTAGATATTGACTCATTTCCACCCCCAAGCATTTTTTTTAATTTCCCATTTATAGACAAAAACCCATTATTTGCTCATTTTTCAATCGAATCATAGGGATCGAGAGCCTAGCAATGATGGAATTTATATTCTGTTTACTGAATCACATGAAATTTTACCTAATATATGGAATGTGTGAAATATGTATGAACAAGGGAATAAAGATAATTTATTTTTTACTCAAATTGGAATTTGCAACAGATGGAAAGGAATTGATAAATTATACTTAGACTTATGTAATTTGGTTATAGAATATCAAAACGAAAAATGATTCAATTTCTACCATTATTATGATATTCTGTGTTCGACTCCGGTTGGATACCATAAAAGTATTCGGGATTTGGTCTGTTCAATGAGACAAAGACATAATAGTCAAAAATAATATAGAATTTGGAGTCCTTAACTTTTTCGCGGATTCATGGGTTCCTTTTTTTTTTTTTAGTCAAATTCGTAGAATATGATTGAAGTGTATAAAATGTATATATAATATAATAAGAAGGCTGATGTTTATTAAATAATTTAATAAACATTTACAGATCTAACTATAGCTATCTATATATGTCTTGATATACATATGCCTTGTCTTTCCTTTATTCTGGACCTATTCTGTACAGTGCACGTGATGCCCGCTCAGAATTGCTATTTAATAAAAATTGATAATTTCCTGAAAATTACTTATGGACATCGTATACAGATAAATTACCCGATTAGATAATATTGTGTACCAATTAATGTTCTGGGATTTAGATATACCCGAAATTGCTGTTATAGTTATAATTGAAATTGCGAAGGATTTTTTTTTCAATAAAAAAACCAATACTGATTGTATCAATTTTGATTTTCTTATATCATTAAGGAAACGCAATTTGAGATTCAAATTTACGAATCATTCATGAATTAATAGTTAACGGTTCCAGTTTGTTCTGAATTTTTTCTTTTATGACTGAAAACTCAAAATTTTGTTTTTCACTAGAAAAAGTAAGGGAAATTTTTAGAGATTGTGCGGTTTTAAGATACTATACAATCAATAGAAGGGATGGATCCAAGCCAAACAAAAAGAAATCTTTCTTTTAGAAAAGCAGTTAAGAAAAACGGGATTAAGATTCAAAATACAAGTACAATAAATAAGAAGACAAAGGGAGATTTTTTTCATAGATTTTGATTTGGTATCGTTATCGTTTTGGCGGCATGGCCGAGCGGTAAGGCGGGGGACTGCAAATCCTTTTTCCCCAGTTCAAATCCGGGTGTCGCCTAATCACCAAAAGAATTGACATACTCCCTTCTGTTTTGCTGCTATAATTTGAAAAATTTTTCCGGCGGAAGCCAACGGAGGAAACTGATAAATCTTGATAGTCCTTCCATTACTAATGGAGTGTCTATGTCTACGAGCCGAGTTTGGAATTCAATTGGATAGCAGGACGGAAATCGAATTCCGTTTTTATTTTAGTTGCGGAAAGGCCAGAAGAGACTTTGTATACATATTCATCAAAGTCTTTGAGTACTCTGGCATTCAATCAATATTAATTCTATTGAATGAGTAATTGGCTTTTACTTAGTATATATACCTGTTTTATTTTTTCGTTAACCTCTAGTCAAGAACATAATAGGGCGTCCTCCGATTGTTTCATAGAGACAATAAGGAGACGTTAAGTTAAGGATTAGATCAAAAGAAAATGGGAAAGAAATAGGGTAGGGTATGGGCTAGGTAGTGATCTACCTTTCTTCTATTTTTTTATACTTTTTATTTAACTTAATGAAGGGCAACAAAAGAAAGAATCTATTTTTATTATTTCTACATACTATATATTAATATTAGTAGCATTTCTTTGATACTTCCAAGGGGGTCTCCGCATATTTTTCTTGTGCTTAATCGTTTCTTTTCTGATTATACTAGAACTCTTATAAGACCCCTTATAAATTCGAGTTGGATTTATTGGATTGTTTCATCAACGATCTTAGGTCAGAATTTTTGACTCTGCGCCAGTGATTCCACTATTATTTATTAGTGAACAATAATTCAAGAATTCCGTCATAGAGATAGGGGACATAATTCACATGGATATAGTAAATCTCGCTTGGGCTGCTTTAATGGTAGTCTTTACATTTTCTCTTTCACTCGTAGTATGGGGAAGAAGTGGACTCTAGAAGTATTACTAATTGTAATTGAGTTTAGGAATTAAACTGTATCAATTTTGATATAAATCGTTCAGATCTGAAAAGCTTTTTTTAGTTGAAATTTCATTATTTCAACACTATTTCAATTTAAAATTCAATTTTTAAATTGAAATAGAAATAAAAAAATATCTGCATTTCAAAATTTTCTTGGGTTTTAGTGTAGTAATATAGTTTATGAATAATATATATGAAGAATATTCTTTCAATCAAACAAATATTTCAATTATTTCCGTGTTTGTATTTCGAAAGTAAAAAGACTACAAAGTAAAAGAAATACAAATGGTAGTAAATTTATTCCAACTGAATTCTTGATCAATTTTCTATTTCGATGAACCGACTCTTACTAAAATTAGATATGGACCTTGAGGAAGAGTTGAACTTTTTTTATTTTACTTTTTTGGTTCCTTTTTTATTATTCAAAAAGAAAAGAGTTCTGTTATTCCATTACCGTTACGTAGATACACATTTTCTATCGGAAACAACACAGACATAGTAGTTCTTTAACGAGATACTACACAGACTAAAATAGTGTCTTGTCTTGGGCGAGTCACATATTGCGCACTTCCCGTTTGTTTGAATATTTTGAAAATTTGATTTATGTTGTACTTGTTTTATTGAACGCACTATTCAAACGTTAAAAGAGGTTTACTAATCCTTTAGCCCCCCTCCCTTTTTTTTTTCGAAATTCGAAGGAGTTTCCATAGATCATCTGTAAACTGATGGATCAATGACTTCTTCGTCAGAATGCTATGCTAATAAAAAGATTACTTTAATTTTCTTTTATTATACCCATCAAAGAGGCCCTTGATTCTTTTGATCGGAATTCATATTGAAAATAATCAGCAATCCGGGAATTAGAATCGTACGAGTCGCTTTTCAATTATTTCAAATTGATTGAAATCAACACAAATTAAATATAAGACAGATGGATAAAGCAAAGAAATCGAATTGGGGGGTCACTATATAAATTATATATAAATATAATATGTAATTGATATCCATATATATACCGATATATAGAAATCTGACGAACTATTGTAGATTGATCTCTATTAAATTAATCCGGATTACAATACACCTTATATACACTACAATAACAATAATAGATAGTATGGTAGAAAGATTCAGATATTTCTTTCTACCATACTATCGTATTTATTTCATAGAATACGGCGAATTCTAGTCTGCCCCGTTCATTTAAGACGCGAAATTTGAATCCCTTTCTTCTCTTCAATTATTGATAAGAACTAAAAAGTCCAGTTTAATTCAAATTAATCACCTTGGCTAACTGTTTTGACGTATATTATAAGTAAAAAAGCGGTAGGAACTAGAATAAACAGTGCAGTAGCAATAAATGCGAGAATATTTACTTCCATAATCTCATTGTTTCGTTTTTCTTTAATTTAATTCGCAATAACTCGGGAGTTAATCCCATAGAGATAATAAATCTTTCGCTTGTAAATTCAATGGGATGAATTACATCTCGATGATATCGAATCGGATCGATCAATATCATGAATAACAATATCTGCACTATCAAATCAACTCATCGTCAAGAATTGAATAGTATAACATAGGACGATCTTTTATCCATACCGAACTCCAAATTTTATTCCTGATCCAACCAATAATTTTCCTTTTTTTATCATTCTTTTTTATTCTTTCTTTTATATAACCTACTGCCCTGTTTGTACAACCATCTGATGAAGTATCATTGAACCGCCCTTACACGTACCATTGATTCTAAACAACCCCCAACAAACAATAGACGATAAATAAAAAAAAGAGGAAGGAGTTAAGTTCAAAACTTCTTTTTTTACTGATCGAATCTAATCTCCTTGGAAAACAAAAGAAGGATGATAAATACGAGTACAGGTTTCGGTATAAAAAATCTAATATTCCATCAAATTAACTATAAATTAATTATTATTTATAAATTAATTATTATTTATAAATTAATTATTATTATTTATTTTTATATAAAAATAAATAAAGTTTGTTCTTTCAAGGAAACCCCCTTAATAAAAAAATGGCGCTCCCCTAATAAAAAAGCGATCCCTGAAAGTATTCTATTACAATAACTAAGTTATTTTATATCGTGCAAATTCCATTTATATATGGATATGGAATTCCGGGAAACATACAGTACTCTACTCTATTCGACAGAGTAGCAGTAATCGAAAAAGCCATACCCGGTACAGTATGGTATCTCTTGGAATCCTGAATGTGCTGCTACCAATAATTGTCCTAATCCACATATGTCTATCGCTCATCAATCGAATCAGTACTAGTCAAAGAAATGAAAATTCCCCGATTGATGATAAATGTGAAATAAAAAATAAAAAAAAAATTAAAGAAGAGGGATTGCTGTTGGGAACGAAATTCGACTTACTTTCACAAAAATAGAGAGCGGAGTTTATATATTTTTTTTTATTGGATCCGTCGGGACTGACGGGGCTCGAACCCGCAGCTTCCGCCTTGACAGGGCGGTGCTCTGACCAATTGAACTACAATCCCAAGTAAATACAATAATAAAATAAAGTATTATGTATACATATTTTTATTATTTTATTCTAACCCCTTCCATTTTGCATTTAGATTCAAATTGGCGTGTTGTAACAGAGCCGTGAGTGATATATATAATACTCATATGGGTATGCGCTTTAGTGAGACTGACCTGGATTACTAGTAATCCTTTCGTTATTGCCAAATAAATGGGATAATTACTTTTTCAATGAAAAGGTTTTTTTCTTTATCCCTTTCCTTCGATTGTATTTTAGACTTACAGATCCTGATATGAATCTAGATCATTATCAAGATATGAATTTAGATCATTATCAAGATCCTAATTTGTTGGAAAAATAGAGTAAATAAATAGTGCTATAGATATAGCAGAGAAGAAAATTTCTCTTACATATTGGGGGGTCGGGCATTTCTGGAGAGCACAAAATGGGTTATATGATACCATTTCGTGGTAGATCGGCAGATTTTTGGGCCGAGCTGGATTTGAACCAGCGTAGACATATTGCCAACGAATTTACAGTCCGTCCCCATTAACCGCTCGGGCATCGACCCAGGAAGAATAAATTCCAGGCTTATTGATAATCCATGATCAACTTCCTTTCGTAGTACCCTACCCCCAGGGGAAGTCGAATCCCCGCTGCCTCCTTGAAAGAGAGATGTCCTGGACCGCTAGACGATGGGGGCATATCATACTTGAACGACCGCCAGGATACTATGCTGATAGTATGCACAATTTTAAAAATTGTCAATATAATGGGATGGTATGACTCGAGACGGAGGATCTTTCCATCTTTCACGATTCTATAGCATTTTTTTCCGCCAATAATTTAGTTCATAATTTAGTTCTTCATAATTTAGTTCAGAGGCTGCGCCAAATTTCTTTATCAATCATTCAATGAAATATGTTGGATCCCTGTTAAATTAGTAGGTACGTGTATCAATCCAATCAATTTCGTTATGATGTCAATTACAATCGGAAAAAATCCATTGTCATTGGATTGCTATTTATCAAATCCAATATCAATAAACCATTTTATTTTAACTATATTCACTAGTATATCCTCCCCTAGAATTTTATTTAACAGACAAGTCAAATTTTTCATTTCTGAACGAACCGCTATATATATAAGATATAGTTTTATATGTACATATATTATAATAAGTCTATATACTAAACTCATAGTGACTAGTGACTTTATTCAGGAATTGAATCAAACGAGCCCTTTTAACTCAGTGGTAGAGTAACGCCATGGTAAGGCGTAAGTCATCGGTTCAAATCCGATAAGGGGCTTTGGTTTTTTCATAAATA